CAATTTTTGTTTTTCTTCTAAACGAATACGATATTGCGATTTTTTGCCGGGGCGCGATTGGGTTCGAAGATCGCTTCCGGCTCTAGGCTTTTTACTAGTTAGTCCCGGTAAAGCCCCCAGACGGCGGATTTTTTTGAAACGAGGTCCTCTGTAACGCGACATAAAGACTCCTTTTTTTTATGAAATTTCATAAACCAAAATTAAAACTAAACTAAAATATGATAAATGAAGCGAAATTTACTGAAGTATTACAAAGAATAATTAGAGGAATTGTATCAATAGTCAGACCTTATTGTATAGAAATATTGTATATATAATTGTATTATATAAATAAAAAAGAAAAAGAATTTGAAATAATCGAAAAAAAAAAAAATGAAGGGCTCTTTTCTTGATTGATTTGTTCTACAGAGACCAAACCCCTCCAATCCAATTTTTATTAATAATTGGAAGTTTCTATGAAATAATCGAAGGGGCTCGGTGACCTTTAGGAACGGGCAAAGAAGCTTTTCACTTTAGATTTCCTATTATCAACTATCTAAAAAATAAAACAAATGGAGAAAAGCCGGCTATCGGAATCGAACCGATGACCATCGCATTACAAATGCGATGCTCTAACCTCTGAGCTAAGCGGGCTCACATAACATAAATTGTACACGTATACTAATTTAGTAAACTACTGCTGCTGAGATCTTAACTGTTTATTCTTAGTTATTTCATAATAAATATGATATAAATGTAGAAAAATTCAACTATAGAAACGACTAAGAATGGAAAATCTAAATTTTCAAAAATATTTCATTTTGATATATTAATTTAGATCTATTTCTCAAATATATGTTTATCAATAATAAATATCTTAATTTGTTTAATTAGAGACTAATATTTTTTTACTATTCCATATTTAATATTTCCTTTACTATTTTTTAATATTGTTTTTTGATATTTGATATTTTACTATATAAAAAGAAAATAAAAATAAAACTATATAAATTCGAAATAAAATATTTTAGTACATGGTTTTTTATTTCTAGATATTTATTTAGATTTCGAATTTGAAATAGAATTTTGTACCTAAAGCTAGGAATATAATCTAGTAATTAAGTTAGAATCTTATTGTATATTTATTGTATATTATAATCGTATAATATATTAATAGAATTAATTATTATATCTATTTGAAAGCGAAAATAGAGAATTTATATAATTTGAAATAATTTCATTAATATTCATTAATATATAAATTAACGGAATGATTAATTGATTAATTATATCCATTCGATTAGTTATGGCTATTAATGAAATTTGAAATTAATAATACTAAATTGCCCTTTGTCGTTTTTTTTTTTTTTATTATGATCTGCCCTAAGAAAAGGATAAGAGGAGAAAAGTGCAATCCAGACCATAATGAAACATTCCTAGGGTTTCATTCGGAAAGGCGAAACCTAAGACGAAAAAAAAAAAAAAGAATCGACCGTTCAAGTATTCAAAATTGCACACTAAAAATGATAGAAAATCATAGAAATTGGGACATGTATATATATAATATATTATAATAGATATATGTTATGTGGTATATATCTATATTGAATTTCTGGTTGGACCAAGTATGGTCTCCAATAGAGATGAAAGAAGATAGATACAAAATCAAATCGGAGAAAACACTTTTCAATACAGGAATCGATATCTAATGAATTCAACGGTTCCAGCATAATATAAATGGAAATGAACAAAAAAGGGTAAACGGCATCATGATGTGATCCTAATCACATCACAAAAAAAAGGGGGATATGGCGAAATTGGTAGACGCTACGGACTTAATTGGATTGAGCCTTGGTATGGAAACCTACCAAGTGATAACTTTCAAATTCAGAGAAACCCTGGAATTAAAAATGGGCAATCCTGAGCCAAATCCCGTTTTATGAAAACAAACAAGGGTTTCAGAAAGCGAGAATAAATAAAGGATAGGTGCAGAGACTCAATGGAAGCTGTTCTAACAAATGGAGTTGGCTGCATTGTGTTCGTAAAGGAATCCTTCCATCGAAACTTCCGAAAGGATGAAAGATAAACCTATATACATATGTATACTTACTGAAATACTATCGCCAAATGATTAAAAATGATTAATGATGACTCCAACCGGTTCTATAATTTTTTTATATCTATTTATATGAAAAATGAAAGAATTTTTTTGAATCGATTCAAAATCAAAATTGAAAAATGAAATAAATATTCATTGATCAAATCATTCACTCCATCATAGTCTGATAAATCTTTTTTTTTAGAATTGATTAATCGGATAAGAATAAAGATAGAGTCCCATTCTACATGTCAATATCGACAACAATGAAATTTATAGTAAGAGGAAAATCCGTCGACTTTAGAAATCGTGAGGGTTCAAGTCCCTCTATCCCCAAAAAGACCTGGTTGCCTCCCTAATTATTTATCTTCTCATTTTATTTTGTTAGTGACTCAAAATTGGTTATGGTTCGCAGTGATTCTC